TATTAGAACAGGTTGTTCAAAAGGATCTCCTGTTCTTCCATCAAATATTTTGCTTTTTCCCGGGTACTCGGGTTCAAATACCCATGGTTTTTTTGTTTGCTTACTGGCTTCATATAATTCAGGAAACACTAGTTTTCTCGAAGCCTCTTGCTCATATCTCTCATCAAAAGGTGCTACTCTATAATGTCTCTTTAGCAGATCCCCTGCGAACCCAAGCGAGCATTCAAATATCTGTCCCACATTCATTCGTGAGGGGACTCCTAATGGGTTAAAAACCATATCAACAGGTGTTCCATCTTGCAAATAGGGCATATCTTGTCTAGGCAAAATTTTTGAAATGATACCTTTATTCCCATGTCTTCCAGCTACTTTATCACCTACTTTGATTTCACGTTTTTGTGAAATATATACACGAATCATTTCCGGATTATAACTGGAACTCCCCCTTTTCTGGATCCATCTCACATCAATAACTCGGCCCCTTCCGCCTATAGGTAGTTTTAGAGAAGTTTCTTTTGCCGTGGATACTTGAATGCCAAGTATGGCTCGTAATAATCTATCCTCTGGGGCATACGACGATTCGTTCGCTGTCTGAGGCGTTAATTTCCCTACTAGAATATCACCTGCTTCTATCCAGGATCCAAGCCTCACAACTCCATTTCTATCTAAATTGCGAAGTAAATTAGCCTCTAAATGTGGTATTTCTTTAGTAATTCTTTCAGGGCCTTGGCTTGTCACATGAGTCTTAATTTCATATTTTCGGATATGAAAAGAAGTATAAATATCTTCATATACCAGACGTTCGCTAATTAGTACTGCATCTTCAGAATTGTAACCTTCCCACGGCATATAAGCTACTAATACGTTTTTGCCTAAAGCGAGTTCTCCCCCAACTGTAGCCGCACCATCTGCTAAAATTTGTCCTTTTTTAATACATTTACCCTGTTGAACCTGAGTTTTTTGATGCATACAAGTATTTTTGTTGGAACGTTGATACATAACTAATGGAATGCTTATAGTGTCCCCATTACTTGTAAAAACAATCTTGTGAGTATCAGTATAAACGATCTTTCCCTCGTGGTCAGCTATAGTGGAAAGTCCCGAATCCAGAGCCGTTTGGCGTTCTAGCCCAGTTCCAACAATGCACTTCTCGGGCCGAGAAAGGGGAACCGCTTGGCGTTGCATATTAGAACTCATTAAAGCCCGATTTGCATCATTATGCTCGATAAAAGGAATAAGGGAAGCTCCAATAGAAAAATATTGGAAGGGAAAAATGCTTCTAAGATGAATCTGTTCCCATGCAATAGTCAGGAATTCTTGGCGATATCGAGCTGGAACAACTTGCTCCTCTTGAATACCTCGATTCAAGGCCAAAGAATTTCCTGCTGCTACCATATAATATTCATCTCTACTTGGGGATAAATAAACCATCTGTGTTTCTTTTGATGATATTTCAAAAAATGGACTATCTATGGACCCCCAATGACCAATCCTCACATGAATAGCTAAGGATCCAATAAGACCAACATTGATTCCTTCGGACGTATCAATTGGGCAAATACGCCCATAGTGGCTAGGATGAATATCTCGTATCCGAAAATTAGCAGTTCGCCCTGTCAATCCTCCAGGACCTAAATAACTCAATTTTCGCCCATGAACGATTTGTGTCAATGGATTAGTTCGATCCAAAACTTGAGATAAGGGATGTAAGCCAAAAAAAGATTCATAAGTGGTTGTTAATGAAGTCGAAGTTATCAAATTTTGAGGAGTCGGTATCAATTTATGCCGAATTGCCCCACATATAGTTCCTCGAACCGCATTTTCTAAACGAACAAGAGCCAATCCGAATTGATCCTGTAACAGATCTGCTACAGAACGAACACGCTTATTTTTCAAGTGATTCATATCGTCAAGTATACCCATTCCAAATTTCATTCCGATCAAATGATCCGCAGCAGCCAATATATCTCGTGGTAACAAAAATGTATTGTTCTGAGGTATATCAAGATTTAATCTCCAGTTCATATTTCGTCGACCAATCCTTCCTAATTCACATCTTTGTTGAAAAAATTTCTTTTGTAATTCCTTACATAAGGACTCAGAAAATACCGGATCCCCGCCTATACAAGCGAATTGTTGATAAAACTCCAAAATTGCATTTTCTTTTGACCCAATCTTTTTTTTTTCCTTATCATTCAAGAAAGACAAGAAAATTTCGGGATAACAAACATTATCTAGAATTTCTTTTAGATTTGAACCCATAGCCGATGATAGAACTAGAATAGATATTTTTTGTTTCCTACTCACGCGAGCCCATATTCTTGCTTTTCTATCAATTTCTAATTCTAATCTCCCTCCCCAATCTGATATTATAGTACTGGTATAGATAGAAATTCCGTTATGGTCCAATTCGGAACGATAGTAAATACCGGGACTTTGCAATATTTGATTGATTACAATTCTGTATATTCCATTTACTATAGAGGTGCCCAGGGAATTCATTAGGGGAATGTTTCCAATAAAAACAGTCTGTTCTTGTATATTTCTACCACTTTTCCAAATTAATCCCGCGGGTACATATAATTCAGAAGAATATGTGAGTGATTCATATACAGACTCTCTTTCTTTTATCAAGGGTTCTACCAATTGATATCTTTCCACAAATAATTGAAATTCAATTTCTTGATCTGTATCTTCAATTTTTGGAAACTTATGAAATTCTTCCGTCAAGCCCTGATTAATGAACCTACAAAATCCCTCAAATTGTATCTGATTAAATCCAGGTATTGTGGACATTCCCTCATTTTTCTTCCGAAGCATCTTAATCTTAAGTTTCCTCTTTATCGAAAAAATTCCATCATTGCTAAATCGACTCGTATGATTAGGTTAGTTCGATGAAGAGTGAGCCAATAATGGAATGTCTATTCTGTTTACTGAATCACATGAAATTTTAACCAACTCCATATCTCTATTTCATATGTATGAACGGAAACGAGACGTAAGAATAAAGAGTATTTTCGACGCAAGTTAAAATTTGCGACAGGTATAAATGGAATGAATTAATAAAACATTCCTGAAAAAACAAAGATTATGCTACTTAATACTTACATTACACTTATGGAGTCTTTGTCTTTGTATAGAATAGAATATCAAAATGGATCCAATTTATCCCTATTATTATGATAATATGATCAGATGGAATAAAAAAAATCACTATATGGATTCAGGGTTCAATCCACTTTCCTTTCCCATTCTATATATATGAGAATTAAAATATATGAGAATTAAAAATTTAAACACACTGATTCTCTATAGGAATATGGGCATAAAATAAGAGAGATCCTCTGTTCTGTGTAACAATTTCTGTTTTAGGGTTTACATATACACATATATAGTGTTATAATTCAAAATTGAGATTGAAAATAATTGATACTAATTAGTCATAAATCTATTTGCTTTTCTTATGCTATTAAGATTAAGGAAAAACAAGATACAAATTGAGTTCAATAATTCAAAGTAAATTAGGTAAATGGTTACTGCAAACTCCTTTTTTTCTTTGAAAGAAAAAAAAGGGATTCATATTTGGAAAGGGATTAAGTACAATGGGATTCCAGATAAAAAAAGTAAATAATTATTAATTTAGTAATAGAGTATAAATAATATTTTAATCCATATTTTATTTTGGATCGGATTTGGCGACATGGCCAAGTGGTAAGGCGGGGGACTGCAAATCCTTTATCCCCAGTTCAAATCTGGGTGTCGCCTGATTGACAAATTGGAATCTATTATTATTATTCTGCTAATTCAACTTGGCTAATTCTTGCTTCGCAGAAGCAGACGCAAAGAACTAGGTATGTCAATACTTTAACTTGACCTTTAGAATCCGTAAGTTTTAGAAAAGACAAAAAAAGACTGTCTTTTTTTCTCAGCATATGGTGGACCCACCCCGTACCAATCCAATAGGATGAAGTGGATGAAGTGAAGGTTGCTGCACTTATTAATTATTAATTTAATATTAATAATGGGTTCGGTTCATTTATTTAATTCTTTAATTCATCCATTGAATCAAATAAATTAGGAAATGGAGGTCCTATTAAGATAGTTATCTGTCTTTATAGTATAGAGATTTTTTTATATCTTTTATATCTATATATATAATTTATCTCTTTTGCTTATACAAAAGGTAACAAAAGAAACAATAGGTCTTATTATTTCTACATCTTTTACATTAGTACATTAGAAGAACTCCTTTTATATTGATATCTTCAAATTTTATATTGATATCTTCAAAATCGTCTAAAGAAAGGAAAAGGGTGTATGTATCGTACTTATTGCTCGCTTCTACCGAAAATCCTATACAATAATAGAGAATTTGTTACGATTAGCTTCATTGGATTTGGTTAATCAATCGCTTTAAATCAGAATCCCATTTTGACTCTTTTACGTTGATTCCACTATGATTATTGATCAATAATCATAGTGGAATAATTCCTTGATAGAGATAGGAGACATAATTTACATGGATATAGTAAGTCTCGCTTGGGCTGCTTTAATGGTAGTCTTTACATTTTCCCTTTCGCTCGTAGTATGGGGGAGGAGTGGACTCTAGAAGCACTACCATAATTGTAAATTGATATATATTTATATTATATAAAGTAAAGATTATATAAAGTAAAGAAAGCCTATATTATACTGTAAATGTAAATCTGTATATAATATCGGATAGTGTGTAGAAATATAATATAAATATCTATATCTATAGTTCTTTCTACACACTATCTCATCATTATCTTCAATTATTGACAAGAACTAATAATTCGAGTTTGATTAAAGTCAATTATTTTGACTGGCTGTTTTTACATAGATGATAAGTAAAAAAGCAGTAGGAACTAGAATAAACAGTGCAGTAGCAATAAATGCGAGAATATTGACTTCCATAATCTTATTTTTTTGTTTCGCAATAACTCGGGATCTAATCCCATAGAGATGATAAATTTTAACTTCTGTAAATTCAATAGGTTAATTGTATCCTGATGATGCCAAACGGATAAAAATATTATGAATAACAATATATCTAATCTATCAAATCAATTAATTGTCGAGAATTTAATAATATAACATAGGAAGACCTTTTATCCATACTAAATTAAAAATTCTATTTTTAATCCAATTCCAATATAGAATCCTTTCGTCCTTTTCCATTCTTTTTTTTCTATAACCTACTTTCTTCCTTATACTTACTTAAGTATTACTATCTGTAGTGTAAAAAATGGAAATTTCCGCATTTCATTTGTCTGATGATAAATATCAAAATATCAATGTGAAACAAAAAACAAAAGATTAGATCTTGCTTCCTGTCCCACTTTTCTGTAAAAAGTGGGAGATGAATTGATAAATCCATCGGATCCTAGTTCGGGACTGACGGGGCTCGAACCCGCAGCTTCCGCCTTGACAGGGCGGTGCTCTGACCAATTGAACTACAATCCCAGCGAGGTTATGGCATACATATTCTTTATGGTTTCATAAGAATATTCTATTCGTCGTGTTGTAACAGAGACAAAAATTATATACTGATATCATATGGTTTTTTATTGCAAAAAAAAAAATAATAATAATGAAATTCTTAATGATAAAAATAAAATATAGTTATAGTATGGATAGATCAAAAAAACAGTTGATCTTTATTTCTACGGATAAGGCATTTCTATTTCTGGAAGACAAATTAAAATGGTTAAATCATATTCAATGGAGCGGCGAATTATTGGGCCGAGCTGGATTTGAACCAGCGTAGACATATTGCCAACGAATTTACAGTCCGCCCCCATTAACCGCTCGGGCATCGACCCAGGAAGAATTAATTCTAGGTTTAGTGATAATCCATCATCAACTTCCTTTCGTAGTACCCTACCCCCAGGGGAAGTCGAATCCCCGCTGCCTCCTTGAAAGAGAGATGTCCTGAACCGCTAGACGATGGGGGCATATCCGCCCGACCATCAGCATACTATGCTGATAGTATGATCAGTTTTTGGTATTGTCAATATACAATATAACAAAATCTAATTATAATAGATTATATAATCTAGATCAAAATAGTTTTCTACTTAAGAATTTAAATTCTTAATCTACATAAATATATCCATAAATCTACATAAATATATCCATATATAATATATTAATATACAATGCAATAGATAATATAATATCTTTTATAGTACAAATACAATGTATAGCATATTATTGTTATAAATATACATACATATAAATATACATAATATATATATTATATACACATATATATTATGTGTATAAATATACATACATATATATTATTATGCAATGCATATTATTATCATATTCTTATATTATTATTAATATAGTTTATAGTTGTGATTTAACTAGAATTTAATATTAATAGATAATAGAATAAAAATTTTATTTGATGGTTGATAAATGCATTACCCCTCCATGCTATTCATAACATAATATTATATAATAGATTAATGAAACAAAATTAGAGTATAGGATTCCCTCAGTTAGAGTAGTGCTTGAGCCGACAGAAAAGATGAGATATGCCTATCACTATCTCATACTAACCCAAAAAATTCAAAAACGATAGACATTTTTTTTATGGAATTTGGCTCGGGGTATGAATCCCCTCATAACATGACACATGATTGAAGAAAATATCTTAGTTGATAATGAGTTCTTATGCGTTATGTATAGATATGTCTATTATATCTATATAATAATATATATATTATATAGATAAATATATATTATATAGATAAATATATATTATATAGATAATAGATAATATATGCAGTAGACTCATAATAAAATAAAATTATTTAATTTTTAAATTTAATAACCAGGCCCTTTTAACTCAGTGGTAGAGTAACGCCATGGTAAGGCGTAAGTCATCGGTTCAAATCCGATAAAGGGCTTTTCACCAAACTCAAGTCTTACTATTTGTTTTCCATTGTTAATAGTAAAAAAAAAAAAAAAGATAACCACCATTATAATGAATTCTCATTATATTATTTATATATTATGGGTCATAGTTATAAAGTTGAAATTTATTCATTTTAATAATGACTAATTGTCTTTATTAGGGAGAGTCTATTCCGTAGTGACATAGTAACCCTCTTTCTTCATGTCTCATTATTCATTTTGTCTTGACTTGATACATAAATATTCTAGATATCAAATTGTTTTGTTAATCGTTAAACTAAAGTATTCCTGCTTTTCCAGTGTTCCTATAAAACAAACCCACTATAAAATTATAAATAAAGAAAAAGTAAGTGGATCTGACCCATTGAATCATGACTATGTCAGCTATTCTGATATTTAAATTCTATATATTCTATATCATATATATATTATATATCATACATAATACATACACAGCATATAATATATATTACTTCATATAGATATTGCTATTGTGGGTTTTTCTTTGACCACGCAAAGCAAAAATTGATCGATATTTCTTAATTTCAT